ATTGACCTCATCGAAAGGTTCCTATAGGACTCCTAGTCCGTCCAACCCCCCTTGATCAGAATACGAATGAGATCAAAAAGGCCATCATTAATGCAAACAAGGCAATTGCTTCGGTAAGAGCACAAGATAGCATAACCAAACAATTGTTTAGCTAATGATGGATTTGTGAATGAGAAAAGGAATTCTCCTATGCCCAGTCGCTCTTGCTGAAGTCAAAGCTGCTCGGTTGGATCTTCTTCTTCTATATAAGTTATTTCGAGTTGGATGAAGAACTTTCTGCTGATCGTAGACCATCCAAAGCTCAACGCGCGCCAGAGCAGTCGAATACGAAGAGAGGTGGTACAAGTAAGTGAGAGGCGGGGATAATATATCACACGAATAGAGCAGACCTGAGGCACGTAGGTGGGGATTAACCTAGCAGAGCCCGAGCAATCAATAAATGAATCATGCCTTACCGGCCCAATCCTTTATGTCATGAATCATAATCATAAGCATGCCTCCCAATCCTTTCATGTGATAGGGTACGGCACCAACATGCCTAACCGAGACCTGTGCTCGAGATGGTTCGTTCATCTTATTTCTTCTCCTCGCAAAAATGCTACTGCTCCAAGCACTTATTCAGATGAACAGGATCCACGTTTAGAGGCCATCAAGCAGAAAGTAGAATCCATCCGCAGCACATCCTCTTCCTCGGCACCGGAGATCCGTATCGCACCTTCAGATAACACTGCAGCTCAACCAGCTATGACAGTTGTTGCTAAGAAGTCTTGGGCAGACCTTGCCGATGAAGCTGAGCCAGTTAAACCGAAGGGTATTCTTCGGAAGCCAACGCGGACTTTTCCGCCGCGTGCCACGGATAAAACATGATGAATACGTTATTCTGGAATATTCGGGGTCTAGGTAATGACCTCTCGAAGAACATGCTCAGACAGCATTGTTATACTATTCGACCAGATTGGCTATGCGTAGCTGAACCCAAACTTCGTGTTGGGAGTATTCCGGACTCCTTCTGGAATTCTTTGAATATGAAATTTGTAGCAAGCGGGTAGAAGGATTTCCAACATTTTGGTCTTCTGTTCTTATCGGGTTTCGTCCCATCAAGTGGTCTTCTCCTCAACTAGTTAGTACGAGGGGGCAAAGCAAAGGAAGGTAGCAGTCAGTTATTAGTCCGTTGTTGCCCGTGGCTTTGAGACAAATTGTGCTTTGGCTTTTGCTGCCCGTTGGCCAGTGATTATAGCTCTAAAAGAGCAACCAGTGCAGCTCTCAAGTAAGAGGGAAATTCTCCGTTACGAACGATTCAGAGAAGCAGATTCAAATCATGAATAGCGCGTACTACCGGGAGTGCTGTGCCGTGTTCCATTCGTTTGAATTTGCCTTAAATATCGGTCAAGGGTCTGTTCGGACAGAAGGAGCATCCGAGTAGGGTGGGTAAAGAGGATTCCCCTTATTTCGTTTATACGCAATCTTATTCTCTCGGGGTCATAGCCGTCAAAGACCAACTTTCTATCGGAACGGCCCGCGAATACTAATTTATTAAGAATTAAGCGGATTGAAGATATAGCGTCATCGTTCGCTGGAATCGAAATATCTGCAAGATCAGGGTCACAATTTGTATCGATTAAACAAATTGTTGGAATTCCCAAAGTGATACACTCTCGCAGAGCCGTATATTCTTCATGCTGATCAACGATGATTACAATATCGGGTAACCCTGTCATATATTTAATCCCGCCCAGATATGTTTGTAGGCGAGATAATTGTCTTTTCACCACAGCCGCATCTCTTTTCGGAAGACGGTCGAGTCTTCCCGTTTTTTGTTCCATTCTCAAGTCCCTGAACTTATGAAGTCTCGTTTCTGTAGTTCGTTAACATCCCGCCGAGCCATTTTTTATTTGATTGCGTCAAAGGTGCGTATATCGCGCTTATCTTGAGCCCTTTTGAGCTAAACAACGCCTACCCTTACCCCTTGCTTTCTATCGATATGGGCCAGTAGATTCCAGGTGTAAATAAAACTCAGAAAGCGCCCTAATTCACTTTGACTAGCTAGCAGCGCTTTTGGGGCCATAACTACAGGGCAAACCGTGGAGAGGCTAACCTTAACTTACCGCAGCTCAATGAGGTACCAATCCAGTAAGACTACCACCCACAAACCAAACTTAGGGGAGGACTTCTCCTATCAACCCTTCTCTGGGGTCGACCCATCTAGTCGATCCGACAGGGAAGGGCGATGAGAGGAACAGAAGGTCGAATCCACGCTCCACTTCAAGGTCTCTGAGCGGAAGAGAGGGTATAGTTTGCTGATAGGTGCCCAGGCCGGGACATCGTTCGTTTCTCCTCCTCTAGCTGCTGGTGAGGGGCAATCGACCGATCCCTGGAACCACATTTGTTGATACGTATATGGATAGATAGATAGCGACTCTTCCTCTCGATGACGAGGGACGGGATTATCACTAAGATCTTTTTCAGAGCCCCAATGGTATGGCAGGCAGCCTTTCCGATCACTCGGTTCTTCTATCTGTTTTGGACAGATAAAGACCTTCCCTCAACCAGGAACCGCAGCAGCCCTCTATGAACTCAGAGCTTCCATCAATAATCAATAAAGACATAGCGTCAGTTTGACGCAACAGAGCTCGGTTCGGGTCAGTCTTTGGTTAACAATGCCAATGCATATTAATAGCCTTGCCGCCCCGGGTGAGGAAGAATAAAGAAAGTCAAGTAGCACATCACGGAACAAGAAGGAGAGGAGAAGTCACCTAGCCGCGAGTCAATCAATCCATCTATATATGATGGATAGTACGAAGCCTTTTTTCAAAGCCCGAAGGCGGATAAAGACCCCATCCGCTTCAGTCGAATATTACCGTTAGATTAGACGTACATGGACGATACACTCAATACAGCCAGCGTAGCGTATAGGGATAGGGAGAGGTCAAATAAAAATTTTCTCGTCGCTTCTGGCTTGATCACTGCTAAAGCGAAAAGCGGAAGCAGATATTCCACTAAATGAAATATACTTGAGCAAGAAGAGCAGGAGCAGCTCCCGACTCGTCCACTCTTTGCTGCTCTTTTCACAGCTACTGGTTCTACCTTTTCATTTTCTTTCTAACCTACGTGCACGAATACGTTCTTTGCATAAAGACTTTGTATTGTAAGCCGAAAAATGCCCAAGCTAAATCCTCTTCCCTACGCCCGTCCCCATCCCCGGAGCCGGAGGTGACTCGCTAGCCTTTGTTAAAGTGAAAGTTAAAGAAGTGTTTTCTTCCTGGAAGAGTCAAATGATAGAAAGGAAGGATTTGTTCCATTGTAAATCTTTGTTTGTTTGTGTTGTCAGGCGGGTAGAAAGAAAAAGCAAATGAAAGAATAGGAAGGGAGCACACGCAAGAATACAATACTGGCGCTCCGCACGTACATACACGATTCCACTCTTTTTCCCTATAAGATAAGGGAGCGGTTTTCACGTACATACGATTGCACTTGGGGAATCCTACAGAGGGGCTGCTATCTATGCAATGAAGTCAAACGAAGCAGCGAACCAATGCACTTTCCCCTTCATTTTGAGTGCAACAATTCCTTTACCGGCCGATACCGCTATCCAGGGGCTTAGCTACCAGACCATATCTTCCTCTAGACGCTGTAGGCGAATGAATAGATTCTCCCGCCTATGCTCGATTACAGGCAATCGCCGATCAAGCCTCCCTAGTGGCAGAAGTTATGAATTGGTTTTTCCTTTCCGGAAGGGAAGGTCAGTTTCAAGTTCAAAAGTGCACGCCCGTATAATGGAGAAAGTCCTCAAGTCCATTTTCATTCACAACGGCAACGTCAGATCAGACGAATTCCATCTCCCAAAGTTGTCAAGTCATTTTTCATTCATAACCGCCTGTCGTTGGAAAATGCACTTTCCCGGGATGGAATTTGTTCACTTTAAACCTTAATAGTTTACCGTAACCCCTAAATACCCACCAGTTGTTAATACCAGGCTAAGGCGATAGATAGAATGGTCGACCACTGCGGACTTTTTAAGCAGCCGCTTTCCAAGCCATAGTTATTCATCTCATTGCTGTCCCAAGTGGGGCCCGATCCCGAGAAAAAGTATTGTTCTTTGCCGGCACCAGAGTCCAATCTTAGCAATCCAAATTGCGAGTTTGATAATAGGTTAGGGAGGGTCATTCTCTGTCTTTCTTTGAGTACGCTTCCTAATACGAAAAGTCAAAACTCAAACTCCGAAGCGAAGTAAGCTTCGAGGTCATAAGCCCATCTGCGATTCCCTCACTCGCTAGCAACCAAATGGGATTTCATTCTTCGATTCCGAGTTCGCGATCAATCTGCCGATTAACCACTGATTCAGTGAGATCATGTGACTTCTTCTTTCGACCCTAATTCCGAGAGTGCGCACACCTGCAAGCATCCCTTATCCAGCCGTTGGGCGGTTCACCCCCTTTTGCTGTTTCCGGCTATCCATAAAACCCTGTAAATCTCCATCTAGGTTGATTATCGCTAATTTCTACAATAGCATTAATATGCCTTTGGGAATAGCTCTGAACTACCACCGAAACCTCCTTCTCCCACAAGAGTGCCAGCCCTCCTGACTTAGCCCTCACTTCCCCCGCAATGCAATTCCAAACAACCTGAGTGATTGTTTTCACTTTTAGATATTCCCCAGTTTACATTTAGTTTAACTAGGGAGGGATCTTCTTTACGAATGAGCTCACGGAGAGGGAGGGATCTTCTTTACGAATGAGCTCACGGAGAGCTCGAACTGTCCTTTGGTTCCCAAGCCCTCGACAGTACAGTTCCAAACGAGGCAATTCATGGAGACCTAGGGACTGGCCGGACCCAATCTCCGCCGATAAGGAAGGTCTGGTAACACGTTTATTGGAATCCATAGCTGAATTCAAGTTAGGCAGACCATCATCGTCATCTTGGACCTCAGTGACAAAGAAGAATGGAATCGATGGTAAGAGTCTTCCTTTCCTCTCGTACCTCCGCTCTCTTCCAATGACCTGTCTTCCTCTTCTTCACACCGTGATCCTTGGCTTTTGAATAAGAGGTCGGATCGGGGTCATGCGTTTTGGATACAGGAATTGGGCTTTTCCCTTTCTTTGTCTTGAACTGGACTTTTCCGAAAAGGCGCTTTGCACTATATGCTGGTTCACCCGGTCAAGCTCTTGGCTAAAAAAGATTCACACTCCTCAGCCCCAGGACAATCTCTCAAAAGACATCTTAATGTTGTTTACCTCTTTTTCTTTTCTTTGCTGATTCCTCTCAATGAAATTTGCCATGTTGCACTAAGTTACTTACGGATGTATGCATGCAGTCCGGGAACACTTTGGGGTGAACACCCATCCAAACAAGTAGGGTCAATAGTTCAGCATTTAGGCCGTAACATTTAGCTTAAAAAAAATATTTAACCCAACAAGTGCTCTCCGAACCAAGCTAGATAGTCTCCTATCACTAGGCTCACCAACCAACCTGGACTTTTTTTTTATTATTCCTGCCGGATATCAAAACAAACCATAAGGGTTGTTTCCAGCCATGAGTTCCCCTATAACATAAGCGCTCTTGGGCCATCATTCGCCAGGTCTTTGAGTGCCCGTCGTACCACGTGGTTGGTGCACTAGGCTGATCCGAGACTCGACTTTTCGGATCTTTATCTTTAACCTGCGCCCGGCCTGGTCTGCCAGCTCTTAGTGGCTCTACGTCCGGTCGTGCGTGGTATGTTCGCGATTCGTACAAATGGAACGCATCGCGTACTATAACTTTCCTTTTTTGTTTTGGGCTGGGCCATTCCATCAAATCTTTGAGAAGGAGCCCAATCTCGTATTTGATGGTCGGCGTGGCGATAGGCTTTGCTTCTACGACTGCCTTCCCAGCCGTTGAAACACTAAGCGAGAACGGTAAGGGGCGCCGTTGTGCGGGGATGCGATTTGCCAAGCTGGGGCAAACAAAGCCGTCCGACCCTACCGGATTAGGAATGCGAAGGCCTCTCCTCCTTTCGGAGACCGGGGAAAGAAAGAGCTATGCTATTGACCGACCCCTTTTTCTCATTTTGTTTGAAGTGGGCCAAATAGAGAATGAAATGCATAAAATAAATAGGGGAAGGGTTCCACTTTTTTTTGGTTTAAGGGCTGCTCGCCCTACCGAAGTACCGAAGGCTTTCGGGGCTTACACCTACCTTATTTTATTAGACGACCTAAAAATCAAAAATTTCAGTAGCGCCCAACGAATCTAAGCCTTTTGTTTTGAAGCGCCAGTAGCTGTGGGTAGGGCTTTCGTTCTTATCGCTCCGGATTCCGATCTATATGACCTCCGGGTGGTACAAAGTAAACCTCTTCCGTAGAAGCAGGTAGTAACCTAACCTTTAAGATAAGAATTTGTTCAAGGGGGGCCTCTTATCTATCAATGGAAAAATCTCCATGTGTGGCGTGATAAGGAATCCTAGAAAAGACCGATTGAGACTCCCTCCGCGGTTCCACGAAGATCTCTACGTACTTGTTCCAGTCCAGGACAAGTGAGATCTTCCGGTCTGCGTGCGCGGGAGCAGCTCAAACAAAGCAAAGAAGAGTCTGGTCCGGTCTGAATTCAGGCACGGCCCGCCCGTCTGCTGCTAGGTCCGGGAATGGCGCCAGGCGAGGTCGCCGCTATGCCCCAACATGAATTGAATGGTCCTTCGACCTTCGTTTGATTCCGACGGCCGGCATAGATCTCATGAGACCCGCCCACTATTACTACGAAAGAAGCCCTGCCCCTTTCCTTCGCTACTAGGAAAGTAAGCAACTTCTATTAGCGCCGGACCTTGAGTCGAATTGATCGTGTCATGTGCAACGTCCATCAATGATGGTTCATTAATGTTCATTGATTTAGACTCCTTCCCCCTTCTCAACTACGAAAAAGATCGAGAGGGGCCCGAACCAAACCAAGAACGGAAACGGATTCGACTCACTTCCCATTCTCTCTTAAATAAATAAAGCTCGCCCTCGAGCCCTGGGCGGGTCGGCCGGGTCTTTCCCTGTTGTTCTGTTCCCGCCACGAGAAAGACGCGCGGAAGAGGTATGCCCAGCGCGCCGAGGATCCGTTGAGAGTTTGTCTCGGTAGGGAACTGTACGATCTTTTACCTTATTGTATTGAATCAAAAAAGGGTCAGTGCTACGGCCCCCTATTGTTTTGTTTGATCCAATATTGACCGGGGACGAGCCCCGACTTCCATAGGTCCTTGGTTTGACCTCCCGTAGTGGTCCTTGCTTTTAAGAAAGCGGAGCGGGGCCAATTTATCGTACTTGCTTAGTGTGCCCCGCCCGGTTCACTGGGCTGTTGGCCTACCAAGCACTTGCCCGCTGCCCCTGCCGCCCGCTTGGCGGGCGGAGCGCTCGTTATCCTTACTTTGCTCTCTGCTGGGGCCCTCCAGCCATAAGCTATGGCAGCTCCAGCTCGCAACCACAGGGGCCTGCCCTGCGAGGCCAGAGTGGGCTCAGCCGTCAGCCTCCATTCGAATTATGTTAGGGGTTCTTTCGCTTTTGCCAGATCTAGAGAGATACTACAAGTCCTCCGTCCCAGATTCCATCGCCGCGGCCATCTGGTTCACCGGTACTACCAAAAAGTCTCATGCTTACGTTACTCTTACTGATGGTTTTATTATCTTGGACCACGAAGACCCCAGTCGTGCTTCTGGTTTCCATTCCCATTATCATCAATATGATAAGATAAATCTCCTCGTGCTCTGCCATAATAACTTGGAGTCCGTATCATGGTGAAGATAAGGTAAGGCTGTGATTCTTGCTCAAAAAAAAAGACCAAACGCCTTCGAGTTATTGGTTCGTCCAACCCGGCAGCATTCATGAGTCGCTCGTTCAACTGTCCCTCGGAGACAGGGTCGAGAAGTACCATGCGCCACCCGTCCTTTCTTTCTATCGGTCCCACCCAGCAAGATACGGCTCAGCCAAAAAAGGTAAGCGCCTAGCGCGAGCCTTTTTTGATTAGTTTAGTAAAGTCAAGCTTTGGCTCCCTAAAGAGTAAAGAAATGGATAAAAAAAGGGGGGGACTTATGCAACGGGCTATGCCACCCAAACCAACTGAGGGAAGTCGCATCCGTCCCATCGCAAGCACCTACAATGTCATGATCACATTGGTTTACCCTTGTTTTTTTGGTAGTTTAACGTACGGTCGCCCCTCCAACAAGAAAAGGTATAAATATGGAAACTTCTCTGCCATTTGGATCGGAGAATTTATGGAGGAAATCGGGTTTTAAATTCCCAGAAACCGCACGATTATATAGCCAAAGGGAATAGGCCGCGCCTAAAATCATCCCAAGCGCTGCTAATGTCGCTACTAAGCTATTTCTTTGGAAAGCTCCTACTAAGATGAGAAATTCCCCGATAAAACTGCTAGTACCAGGTGAACTCATATTGGCCAAAGTGGAAGAGAAGAAAATGGTAGGGAGATTCGGCATGGTGCTCACTGAACCTCCGTAATATCTAACAAGTCGAGTCTTATGTCGGTCATATAGAACACCAACACATAGAAAAAGGGCTGAAGAAACCAGTCCATGACTTGACATCGGTAGAATGCTACCTCCAATTCCCTGTATGTTCGATAGAGCCAAAGATTCCCCCCACTGATCGGAGTACGCCGATTACCCCCCGAACCGTACAAGATAGTTTCCACCTATCATACGGCTTTCTAACTTCACTTATTTTTTCTGGTCGTTCCGCTCTGTCGATCGATGGTAGTATAAGAGATCTGTAACCCCCCTAAATTATTTACTTTACATAAAACATAAAGGTTCCTGCTTCCTACCCATAGTTAGCATGTATCTCCCCGGGTCATACTTGAGTATCACATCGTAGACCCCCACCCCAACTCTATCTTCCTTATCAGTGAATCGGAACATAGTGCATAGGTACTCTTCGATGCAGCGGGGCCGAGACGACGTGACATACTACGATCACGTACAGAAGTGCTGCCCTTCGTCTCGGCAATATAATATGGAACCTCTCAACAGCTCCCGTTCTTTTATGGGGTCCTATCGGGATAGGTAGGCCCAAGCCTTTCCCCTCCCTCCAGAATCCCGAGGGGGAAAGAGACCAACCTCCTTTGTACCGTACTATTTTTCTACCTCGAAAGGGAGGTCCTCCTTATGATGCTACAGATGGCTGTCCGAAGTGCAAGGGGTAAACTCGGATAGGATAGGATTGTGCGCGTCGGGCCCTTCGGGTGTCATATTTTGGCCGAGGCCGAGTTTACCGTACCTCCGGCCCGGTTAGGCGGCCGTAATATTTTGTTACGTTCTACCGCTCTTACGCCAGAAAGAAAAGGTTCCACACGAGCTCCCGTTCTGCGGCGTGGTGGCAGGACCGCTAGGGGAGTGGCTCCGGGTGTAGATAGGGTGAAATCTGCAGAGGTCATGCAAATAAATAGGCCCCTTCTCTTTTGGATGAATGGGGTGCTTTAGAAGTAGAAGGCGCTTTCCGATCTACGGTCCCTCGGAGCGAAAGGTTAGGCAGGTAGTATGGGCCCTCTGACTTCCAGCTATGTGCTGTGCGGCTCCCGCGAAGCGAATGAAGGGAAGCTCGAAGAGCTTACGGGTGAGCTTACGCTTACTCTCAGCCTCTTTGATTGGTAGGCGGGCGGGCTAAGCCCCCTACTTAAGATTCAATTCATAAGGCTAATTTGATCTTGTCGTGACGCGGCCGACTACTATAGGCTAGCTACTTCTAGCTTCTATAGTGGCCCTTCCACTTTGGCGTAGTTTTCGTTTGTATTGGTACTGAATGAACATATCAAACAAAGGCGATCATATCATGCCATTTTATATGTATAGAGAGATCCCCTAGATATAGAGATAGAATAGATGTTCATGGATAGACAAACATTCCATTGATTCTTAGTTTTTGGGCTCGGCGATCCAAATGAATCATTCTTCTGGTCTCTCTTCACTCTCCGCCCCGAAACTGACCCACGGCACAGCGCCCATTCGCTTCGCGCGCGGGAAGGCAACGAAGTTCAGTCAGACCGCAGCGGAGTGGAGCAGCCGCGACACGACCTTACCTTAGCTGGATCTCGCTGGTGCCACCTAAACGGTAGGTAGGCGGCGGATGTGTGACGTTTGGAGTTGTCGTTCGTGCACCTGTCCCCAATGGAAGAATGAGTGATCTTTTCCCCTGCATATCATGGCCTTACCACTCGGTCCCCGCTGGCCAGCGGGGGATTCGGTATAGCAGCTCACGTTCGTTTGAGCTGCGCGTTCCCGCTGGACTGGACACATCTTAGCTGTAGGAAGTATGGTTCCGAAAGTGACTTCGGTTCGCTAGTTCAGGCTCAACTCCTCGCTTTACGTTAGCGGACCTACAGGTCGGCCGGGGCTCTGCGCTCTTTCTTTCTGTGTGGGACGATACCGGGGAGAGAAGGGAATGCGTCGAGGCGGCGAACAAGACAACTACATTTTGGCTTTTCCCTCCATGAGATGAGCCCAGTGCATTGGACCGATGGATAAGAGAACTGAGCTGGCCTAAAAAGAGCTTGGGCGCTCTATGTACGATGTAGACTCCATCAGATACATATCGATTTCTTTCTTTTCTGATGGATCATGAAAAGGAAAAGATAGTTGTCTCATCAATAGATAGAAATAGGGTTCCAAACCTTATTCTTGATAGATTCCCTCTCTATCTCTTTCGATCTATCAGAACAGAGTTGGCTATCTATCAATCGATTTGAAAATAGCACGTTCATATCGCTTTTCGTTCATTTCCGCCGCGCCGCCATAACATAATAAAAGCAGGCGAAGCAGCTAGAAGCACTCGCTTCACGCCCTTGAATTCTTATTCACGGATGAATTGGGAAAGCCAACAGAAAGATTCGATATTCGATTCTGACTTTCGTAGGGCCGGTGCTGCTGTTGCCTGCGCGTAGGGCCGCCCTCCACTCCCGTCCCGGGGCGCTAAGGGGCTTTTGTTTTTGGAACAGACGGCATTGCTGACGCCTCGAATCAAGCTTTTATTGCGACATGCTATGTTTTCTTCCCCATTGCTAGTAGGTTGATGGGTCGCACGCCCGGCACACATGTTTTGGCCTTGTGTGTCCATAACTAAAAAAAAATAGGTGACCTAACGGCCGCCGCCCGACTAAACATACCAATAGTCACCAGATTCATATGAGCTACTGAGGAGTAAGCTATGATCTTCTTAAGATCGATCTGTCTTAAAGTGGTCGAGGAAGTATATATTATAGCAATCGCGCTTGGAGTATAAATGAAAGGAGTGGAACAAAGTGTCGCTTCGGGAAACATGGGTATTGAAAATCTTAAAAACCCGTAGGTTCCCAATTTTAAAGGAATTCCTGCCAAGATGACGGATCCTGCCGTAGGTGCCTCTACATGAGCTTCGGGTAACCAAATATGAACTGGTACCATAGGCACTTTGACGGCGAAAGAGGCGAAAGAAGCAATCCATAGAAAGATTTGGCGCCGCTCACTAAATTCTGTGGTTAATGAAATTTGTAAATCGGTGGTTCCTGTTTGGAAAAGAATCAACAGAATAGCTAATAGCATAAAAACAGATCCAAGTAAAGTATAAAGGAAAAACTGATATGCTGCCTTGATCTTTCTTTGTCTCGAACCCCATACCCCTATAATAATGGTAGAGTAAGGGGTGGCCCCAAAGCGGAATTGACCGGTGGTGGTTGGTCGAAGCTCCAGTAGGTAGCCACTCCCTTCTCAGAGAACCGTACGTGAGACTTCCGCCTCATACGGCTCCGTCCCGAGCTTCCGTCGTCGGCCTTGGCATTAGACCACTATCTATGCATGTATTTTCAGCCTGGACTCTCGAATCTTTTGCTTCTCGGGTGGTGGCGAACAATGGTGCTTGCGTTGCAGTAGATGCCCGCCCGAAAAAGAACCGCTCACTAGCTAGCCGGACTAGGGGGCCCTATCTGGAGACATACTGAAAACCATGCCTTTTCGAACCGAACGCAACGCCCGTCTTCCAAATCAAAAGAAAAAAGGGCTCGTTGGGAATAAAGATGGAGTGCGGTCTGTAGAGCACATGTAAGGCACAGTCGGGTTGCTCACGCAGCGGATCTCTCTCTATCTATAGATAGAGAGAGAGGTGTGAAAGGAATAGCCTTATGGCTGCCCCTCGACTTACGGCCTTTACGCTACGACTACTGTGATGTGAGCGGTTCAAATTGGTTTGATCTTTCCCAATCATTCTGGACGGAACTAGTACGCAGCACTTGTACGGAGGTGCATGCATAAAGGTTTGGAACTCTTTTCTTATCTGAATCTTAAGGTAAGGACAGGACCCTATTCTCGAACCCTCTGCCGAGCTCTACCCTGCCCGCATTTCATTTTTTTTGAAGGGGCCAAAAAAATGTCTCCACCTGCTGCCAACAGTCTTTCTTCGGAATTCTACTGAACGGGTCGATCCTCCCCTCCCCCCTTTGTTTTAGCAACTTATCCTAAGGTCTCCTCACCAAGAGCTCGCCGGCGACGACAGAGGAAGCAACCCGCCTGC